GAAGATGTTCTATTTTTCTATATAAATGGGTTCGCTCAAGAAAAGTTCCAGAAGATGTTAATCGTAAATAATAAGATTGTTTACGAAAAAAAACTAATAAAAATTCACATTCAAAAACATAAAAATTGTATAGTAACCGAAATAGTCTTTTATTTTCTTTTGAAAAAACATAAATAGATTTGTTCTGAGTAATGAGAAGACTATCCCAATTATGATATTCATGAAGAAAGAATCGCAATAAATGCAAAAAAGGAACATCTTGAATCCGGCATTGAAGAATTTGAACCAAGATTTCCATATGGATGGGATGAGGTATTAGTATATCTGAAACATAATTTAAATGTGATAATTTGTCCTCTAAAAAGGGAAAAATTGAATGAATAGATCGTAAATTATGATATTTTGGTATTTCTTTTTCTTCAAAAAAAGATACTAATCGGAGCGAGAATGGAATTTCTCCAATAATTGCAAAACTTTCTGATACAATTTGAGAATAAAAATGAGAATAAAAAAACGCGTTGTGCCCAAGGAATCGATTTTGGTTAGAATCATTAACTGAAGAAATCAAATAATTCTGTTGATAGATTCGAGTAATTAAACGTTTTACAAGTGCTAAACTAGATTTATTGTCATAACCAATAATTTCCACAGGTTCGTAAAAAATCGAACTATTTAAACCATGATCATGAGCAAGTGCATAAATATACTCCTGAAAGAGAAGCGGATATAGAAAGTGTTGTTGCCGAGATCTATCTTTTTCTAAATATCGTTGTAATTCTTCCATTGACTTACATTTCTACTTGAACCAGAAACCGTAGGCATTTCTTGGGTTATCAAATTATACATAGTGCAATATGGTCGGAACAGAGTATGTATTCCGTATGAAAAAAAAAAATATATACCCCGGAAACAGAGAGTCAAATCAACAGATTTTTTTTCCTCCCCCCTTCTATTCAGGGGGTTATCTTCGTTAGAATTAACGTAGGGTAAAAAATATTTTATTTTAGCAACCGGATCGCTCTTTTGACTTTGGAACAAATTTTTTATCAGTATACTGTTTCTTCTACACATTCGTTTCCAATCCATAATAGAGAATAGTTAGAATTTATTAAAAAAGAAAAAAAAGAATAAAAGGTCCACTCATAGGAGAACCCTTCCCCGTATCAGGCACTAATTTCTTTTTAACGTCTAATTAGATCGGGTAATTATTCAAATTAAGAATCGAAGCTCGTTGCTTTTTTTTTTACCAGAATTGGAGCCGTAAGGCTCTATCCATTTATTCACTAGACCCAACAGTAAATGTGAATTTCCTTTGTCCTTCTCCAAAAATAAAAATACAATTTTGTAATGATCCTGTAAGGAGAAACTAAAAATTATACTAAAAAAGAATAAGAATATAATAAGAAATTCCATTTTATTATTACGACATGCTGTTTTTTCCATCCATTACCTTTCAGGATCAGTCGCGGTCTTATAGACTCTACCAATAGTCTGGACGAATTCGTTGCTTCATCCAAATGTGTAAAAGATCATAGTCGCACTTAAAAGCCGAGTACTCTACCGTTGAGTTAGCAACCCAGATAAATATAATATGCAGATATGATAAAAAAAAAAATTGGAGATGGAGATTTTCATGAAGAAAATACATCTTGTATATTGTATAACAGTAAATCTTGCAAACCAATCATTTGACTAAAGTAACTAAAGTAAAGGAAAAACCGATGGGGGATCGGAATAAAGAGATCTATTTATCTACGATCGAATTATATTTGTTCCATACAGCATTGTCAATACGAATGTTGAGAAAACAAATTCAATTAATTAAATAAATAAAATAAGGATTTGTGTTGGATTGGCACAACATAAATAAGAAATTTAGATGAAAAAAAAAAGTCAAATAAATAAAATAAATATGAATAGAACAAGAAAAGAGCAAATTATGGGTAAATTAAATAATTATTTACAAATATATACTAGTTACCTATACCCCTTTTTTATTTATTAATTTTTTTCTTTATTTTATAAAGTTCTTTCTTTAAATAATTCTGCCTTTCTTAAAATATCATGAACCGTTCCCGTAGGTTGAGCACCCTTTTCAAGGAAATAAAGAATAGCAGGAACATTTAAATAAGTTTGATTCTGTATCGGATCATAAAACCCGACTTTTCGAAGATCTCTTCCTTCTCTTCGGGATCGAACGTCAATTGCAACGATTCGATAGACCGCTCATTGGGATAGATGTAGATAAACAATACCATACCCCCCCCCTAGAAACGTATAGGAGGTTTTCTCCTCATACGGCTCGAGAAAAAATGATTCTAATATTTCTATATATAATGACAAATATATCCATAAAATCATGAATTAGACTATCATTTGAGTCGTTTTTTGTTCTTACTTATATTACAGAAAAAAAAGAAATATCATTCATACTCATAACTCAAGTTGGGTATTCTTAAAAAGTTCGAAAGGAAATCCTTAACCATTTCTTGAGTCGTCTCTAACCTATTTTGTTTGTCTCGTCTAAAATCTATTTTTATTCCTCATTATAATAAAATAAAAATATTGAAACAATTGAAAATTGTATTTACTTGTTCCAGAATCCTTTCTCTTTGCTTTGTAAAATCATTGGGTTTAGACATTACTTCGGTGATACTTACTCCTTTTTTTTTCAAAATGGCAGCAACATACCTTTTGTTTTTTGTTATTTCTTTCTATGGAAAAATAATACGAACGATTCATTCCAATATAATACACTCCTCATTTGAATTGAAAAGGTTTTACCAATTCCAACAAATTTGACTTTGTTTTATTGTATTTCTAATTTGTTAGAAATTTAAACCTTCGATTTCTATATTAGGAATATACTTACAAAGTTGGTCTAACTTATTAATTGTTACTAACCCTAGATTTTTCCCCCCGATAAATGAATCAAGACTTTTTGTTTTTGCTCGAGCTCCATAATGTACTATTCCTATTTATCAAACCAATATAAATTCGGCTAGGTTCCTAACAGGAACAGAACAAATTATGTCGATTCAAGAGCATCTTCATTCCTATAGAAAATGGCGGATGTAAGACTCCACAGCGAATCATGTCCTTCAAGTCGCACGTTGCTTTCTACCACATCGTTTCAAACGAAGTTTTACCATAACATTCCTCTAATAAAATTAAAATTCGAACCAGTATGGAATTGATTCAATATGGAATCATGAATAGTCATTGGCTCAACAGTATATAATACTTTCTATGTATCTGTGGATAATAGATAGAAAAATAGTTATCCGAAAAAGGCTTAGAAAGTTATTTCGCCCCCAATTCCATGATATGAATCATATCAATAATACATATTTCTAAATTTATAAAAAAAAAAGAGGAATAAATGGGTTTACTTAAATCTTATTTTCATCTTCCTAAGCAAATATTACGCTATTCCGATGACTCGAAAAGATCGGAAGTTTCTTTATAATATAGATTTTTCACACGTCTTTATTCGAGTACCAAGAGTTCATAAAAATGAAGTAAAAATAGTTTTTTTGTTTTCATACATAATACATATAAGTATGGAATAGAAAAAGTCTCGTGTAAGATAAGATTAGAATCTTTATTCTTTCATCTGAAAGAGAAAATCAGAATAAAGAATAAAAGCATCTTTTCGTACCCATCGTATACAATGAACAATTATTACTGGGAGGAACCATGGATATTTAAAGAATCGAAGACCCTTTGACTTAACCAAAGAACCGCTATTACTGAAATAGAACAATACAATACATAATGTATATTATACAATATTATACATAAGACTTGTTCATTTTATACAGACAGATTTTGTTTTACTTCAAATTCAAAAATCTTTCCATCAATTTCATAAAATTAAGTAAAAAGAGAAGAATCTTTCATTTCTGATGGAGACGCTCTGGGACGGAAGGATTCGAACCTCCGAGTGACGGGACCAAAACCCGCTGCCTTACCACTTGGCCACGCCCCATTTAGATTTCTATTTGACACTAATAAAACTAAAACTAATATAATATTATATATATTAGTATTAATCATTCGTCAATCCCAACCTAAATACGTATGAAATATGTTGTTGCTAGGATTTAACACATGTAAATATAGAATCAAAAAAAAATTATTGATCATTACATAAAATTCAATTAAGATATTGTATGAAACTATAATTCCTTGTATTCTCATTTGAGAATGAAAGGAAAGATTTTTTGATTTGGTTGAGTTCGAAGAAAAAGAAGAATTGTTTGACCGGCCTTTTCATTTTTCCCTCATAAAAGGAACTCAACCAAAATAAAATTTTCTAATCTACAAGAATGAAATGTTTGTTATGCTTAATCTTTTTAGTTTAATCTGTATCTGTTTTAATTCTACCCTTTATTCGAGTAGTTTTTTCTTCGCCAAATTGCCCGAGGCTTATGCCTTTTTCAATCCAATCGTAGATGTTATGCCTGTCATACCCGTACTATTTCTTCTCTTAGCCTTTGTTTGGCAAGCTGCTGTAAGTTTTCGATAAAATCTTTAATACTCCGCAAAATTCATGATTTATCCGAAAAAAAATTCTTGTATATTGAATTGAATAACCGCAGTGATAAATTTGGATCAACTTATTTCCTCGTTCTGACCTTCCAGTAAACAAGGACTTTCTAAAGACCCTACAATAGCTAATAATGGATATGGCAAAAAATTTTTTTTGGTAATGAAGGAATCAGAATATTTATTATTACGAATAAATGCGTGAAAATTACTTTTTTTTTTTTCAAGAAAAGACTGCATTTTGGGGGTATTATGTCAAAATAATCTATGTGAGAAAAAATGGGCAATCTATTTCCCTTTTCCAGAAAAAAATCTTGGAGATTGTGTAATGCTTACTCTCAAACTCTTCGTTTACACAGTAGTGATATTTTTTGTTTCTCTCTTCATCTTTGGATTCTTATCTAACGATCCGGGCCGTAATCCTGGACGTGAAGAATAAAAAAAAAGAT